ATACGCTTTTCTATCTTTATCCATGGATCCTTTACTAATACTCATTAAATTGGAAGTATTGATCCAATTAAAAAAAAAATTATGTTTCGCAATTAAATAATCCAATTTTTCAATTTTTAATTGACCCTTGGATACAAATCACGAGAATGTATATTCTTCCTCGAATCCTTCGTTGAGAGGTAAAGGATTAAATCCTTTTAAGAAATAAAGTTTTTTTCGGAATATGAATCAAATCAAACCGAGAGATCCCTTAACTATAAAAGGGATTAATAAAACGAATCCCACTTTTACCACTAAACTATACCCGCTACAATGCGATTATTGTATATAAATGAAACTTTTGTCTAACAAAAAAAGGTAATAGGACGTAATCAAGATAGGATCCAAAACAAAATAATGATGAAAATTATAGCATTGGTGTGTTTGTTTTGGTTTTGTCATGTCAGTAGACCTAATCAGATTAGTAAAAGAACACTCCTAATTCAAAATTAAAAGAAAGAAAGAACAAGTTCTTTCTTTTGCTGGAGGATTTTTGACAGAACAGGTAGGGCTCGATAAAACTATTTATGTTATGACATAAGAATGCATTGCACAACAATCCACAGTTCCTTATTTTTTTTTTCTTTTTTTCCAGTAAAGGAAAAAAAGAAGGAAAGAAAAGAAAGAATAATAATAATATAATAAAAAATGACACTTTGATTCTATAGAATGAAATTCTATATCATAGGAATGGAAAGATCCCTTCTTCTGATTGTTGTTTCAATAATAAATAATAAGCATTTTTGTTTTCAAACAAATCATTTTATCTATGATTTGGAATGGAACAAAAAATGGCCCGGCTAGGTACTGACCAGGCCAGGCCGTGAAAAGAAAAAAAGATCTTTCGGGTATTCTTGCTTTTTTATTTTTTTTTTTATTCGAAATATCTCTTTAGAACCTTTTCTTTATCTAAATGGGATTGCTTATAAAAGTAGTATATATTAAAGCTGTATATATCAATATAGTCAAAAAAATAATAAAGAGAGATAAAGAAAGGATTTTTTTCAAGCCTTATTTTTTGTGTAATGTAAGATAGTAATTATCCTTTTTCAATTGGGAGAGATGGCTGAGTGGACGAAAGCGTCGGATTGCTAATCCGTTGTACGAATTTTTCGTACCGAGGGTTCGAATCCCTCTCTTTCCGTTTCCGTTGATGACTTGGTATTTTATTTATTTTTTTTTTCAAAACCTTTCCCTTGTTTTTGTTTTTTTTTTATTTTTTATAATAAATAAGGATGTACAATAGATAAAATCCGAAGTAAGAACATTGAAAAATTAAGCAAGTAAAAAGAAAGGCCTTTTTATTCTTCACGTCCAGGATTACGTCCTGGATCATTAGATAGGAATCCAAAGATGAAGAGAGAAACAAAAAATATCACTACTGTGTAAACAAAGAGTTTGAGAGTAAGCATTACACAATCTCCAAGATCTTTTTTTTTTCAAAAAAAAAGAGAATAGATTCTCCATTTTTCTACCCCATATACTATTTTGACACCAATAAACAAAATGGTTTCTCGAAATCAAAAATCAAAAAGAATTTTCAGAAATTCATTTGGAATAAGAGTCGAGTCTTTTATTAAAAAAAAATATCTTTCCTATTTTGGGATGACTCTAAAAGGGTTTTTCAATAAATGAAAAAGAATCAGAATGAGGAAAGAGAGTGAGTCAGATTTCTTGCAGCTATCTAAGAATTGTTTGAATCGAGGGTTCATGCTGTGAGACTTATCTGATCTTATCCATTGTTCGATTTTTTTTTCGAATAAATCATGTCTAGGACAGTATTAAAGATCTCATCGAAAACTTACAGCAGCTTGCCAAACAAAGGCTAAGAGAAAAAAGAGAAGGGGTATTACTGGCATAAAATCTACGATTGGATTCAAAAAAGCGTAGGCCTCCGGCAATTTGGCTAAGAAAAAACTACTCGAATAAAGGGTGGAATGAAGACAGATACAGATCAAACTAAAGATATTAAGCATAACAAACATTTTTTTTTTGAAATTGTATTTTGATTGAGTTATTGTTATTGATAATTGATATCCCTTAAAAATGAAAAAAAAAAAGAGTAAGGTATACCAAAAAATCCTTCTTTGAACTCAACCAATCAAAAATCCTTCAATTCTTAAATTAAAAAAGAATAGAAGAAATCATACTTTTATACAATATCTTAATTGAATTATATGTAATGATCAATAAATTCAGTTTCATTGTATCTCTACACGTGTCAAAACCCTAGGAACAATAGAGTCCATAGATATTTTGGATTGGAATTGACGAATAACAAAAAACAATACTAGTGTTTATTAGTATTGAATAGAAATCGAAATGGGGCGTGGCCAAGTGGTAAGGCAACGGGTTTTGGTCCCGCTATTCGGAGGTTCGAATCCTTCCGTCCCAGGGAATACCTATTCTCTATATAGATAGAAATATCTATTATCAGAATAAAGAAAGGTTGTCTTTTTGAACTGCCTTCTTTACTCTTTAAGAGTCAAATATTGGATATTATGTGATTCTTGTTTCTGATTTTTAATGATTCTATTCTTCTTTAAATCCTATTTTTTCACAAATTAAATTCAAATAAGATAGATATAGATGGAACTGAATCGAGTTGTGATCTAGGAACATAGATTCGAAGAATTGGAAATAAAGAAAAAAGGGGATTGCAAAAGAAAGAGGTTGAATGCGCTTTTCATCGTATGTCCATCCCCTTATACTTTGAATATTGAATATTCATATTGAAGTTTAAGTTAGTTACTTCGAAAAGTCTTACGTGCCATATAATAAGAATTAATTAAGAATGTAAGATATCAATTTCACTAGCTGTGCTTGTACAAATTGGATTAAGAAATAATCAAGTTACATACATATAACATATCTATTTTCTTTGAACCTCATTTTTAGGTATTTCATTTCGTATTTGATTTCGTTCTCATAAATAATTGTAAATATATGGAATAATATAAACAGGGGGGTAATTCATACATTCTATATTCTATTCTCCTTACTTTAAATAAAAATTATTGAACGAAACCCCACCAGTCAAAAAAACTACGCGTAAAATGAGGAAATGCTTAATGTATTATTGTCGTTCTATTTCAGTGATAACGTTTTTTGGTTTTTTGAAAAATATTTTTGATCCGTTCATTTGAAATATTCTATATTGAATATTCATAATTCATTCCACTGACAATTGTTCAGTCTATCTGATAGAGGGAATTCTTTTTTTTTTATGATTTTCTTTTTCAGTATGAAATGAAAGAAAAAGAGCCTAAATCTTCCTTTACATCAACTTTTTTTTATCCACTCCACGAAAAAAAGAAATAAATTTCTTTTTCTATCTATCTATATTTTTTTAATCACTGAGATTTAGGTTTAATTCAAAGATAGATTATTTATGATGATAAATGGAATCTTTAGTAAAACTTTATTCATCAAATAGTGATATCCAGGTAGGTTTTTTTTCAATTCAATAACTATTTGAATTTAATGATTTCTTATGAGTATTTGATATTTGAAGAAGTCTAAGATTGTTGAATATATCCTCTCAAGTTACTTGAAGATGCAATGTAGATTCAATACAAAGAGCTTTTTTCTTCCTAATATTTAGAAATTAATAATTAATAAATAAAATAAAAATATTGCATTCATCCAATAAAAAGGGTGAAATTGAATTCTTTCTAAGACTTCTTTAGAAAGCAATGTAACGACCGAACAAATGACTATTCATGATTCCCTAATTGAATCAATTACATATCAGTTCCAAACTAGAGGAATGTTATGGTAAAACTTCGTTTGAAACGATGTGGTAGAAAGCAACGTGCGACTTGAAGGACATGATCATTTGTGGATTCTTACACCCACCCTTTTTATTCTATAGGAATGAAGGTGCTCTTAGCTCGACATCCTTTGTTCTGTTCCACTAGAAACCTCATTTTTTTCTTGGGTTGTAGTGTAAACAGTATGTGATGTAGCTCGAGTAGAAAGTATTGATTCATTTCTCAGGGCAAGGATCTAGGGTTAGTGCCAATTAATAAGTTGGAACAACTTCGTAAGTGTAGTCTATTTTCGATTTCTAAATCGAAAGGATCCAATTCGAGCAAGTTTCAAATCCAAAAAAGGAAAATTTGTTGGAATTAGTGAAACTCTTTTGATCCAAAGTGTATCGTGCGGGAATCAACCGTTTATGATTCTTTGATATAAATAAATCAGAAAAAGGGGCATGTTGCTGCCATTTTGAAACGATTAAAAATCACCGAAGTAATGTCTAAACCCAATGATTCAAGGCAAAGATAAAATATTTTGGAACAAGGAAATATCTTTTTTTTTAATTGTCTCGACAACTAGATCAAGAATAAGGAGTCCAAATAGATTCTAAATGAGACAAAGAAAAAGGGGTTAGAGACCACTCAAAAAATCAAATGCCTAAGGGTTTTCTTTTGAGCTATTTCAGAGTTACTCAACTTGAGTTTTGAGAATACAAATTCTTTTTTTTTGATAAAGAAAAAAAAGTATTAAATAATCATAGTCTAATTTATTTGATTCTAATTTATTTGATTTAATGCTTTTATAGATCTATTTGACATTAGAATTGTATACATAGACATATCTATATTCTAATTTCTCGAGCCGTACGAGGAGAAAACTTCGTATACGTTTCTAGGGGGGTTCTAGTTTATCTACGTCTATCCCAATGAGCCGTTTATCGAATCGTTGCAATTGATGTTCGATCCCGAAGAGAAGGAAGAGATCTTCGGAAAGTGGGTTTTTATGATCCGATAAATAATCAAACGTATTTAAATATTCCTGCTATTCTATATTTTCTTGAAAAAGGCGCTCAACCTACAGGAACTGTTTATGATATTTTAAAGAAGGCGGGGGTTTGTTTTTACAGAATTTCGTCTTAATTAAAGGAAAGTCAATTAATGAAATACAAAAGAAGAGGGTGTGGGTGATTCGTATATATCTTTGTATAAGTATAAGTTTTTTTTCTACTATACTTTCCCCACTCCCTTCCTCTTCTTTTGCTCTATTTATACTTTTTTTTATTGTATTCTTTTCTAACTATTCATATTGACAACAGTGTATTGAACAAATATAATTCGATCGTGTAGAAAGGGATCTATTTATCTTTCTTATATTTTTCTTTCTTAGATTTCGTTTTTTTTATTTTACTTCATTCACAATAAAAAAAAAATATCTATATATATGGGTTCGTTCGATTTTTTGTGATACAAACAAGAAGTCTTTTTTGGTTAAAAAAAAAAATGGATAACATAAACGAGAAGAGTCAATCTATCCAAATTGCTTTTTTTATCTGAAAATTTGATTATTCTTATTGGATCTGTTTATTTTTATTTTTTAGATTCATAATTTTAGAATCAATTTGAATTTTATTGCTAGTTCGATGTTTTGATTGCGTCGTGCAATTGAATTTCTTTATTTTTTCTAATTGTATCTACATATCCTAATTTTTTTTCGGGTTGCTAACTCAACGGTAGAGTACTCGGCTTTTAAGTGCGGCTAGCATATTTTACACATTTATATGAAGTAACGGATTCGTTCATACCTTCGGTAGAGTTTGTAAGACCACGACTGATCCTGAAAGGAATGACTGGAAAAAACAGCATGTCGTATCAATAGAGAATTCTGAAAATATTTCATTCTTACTGGATCGGTTCAAAACCTTGTTTGAATTCTTAGTGAGAAAAAAATGAAATTAATTCAGAGTTGGGTCGAATGAATAAATGGATAGAGTCCTATGACCTCAATTAATTATAAAGAAAGAAAAAGCAACGAGCTTCTGTTCATAATTTCTTAATTTGACTGATTACCCGATCTAATTACACGTTAAAAAGATATTAGTACCTGGTACGGGAAGGGCTTTTCCATGAATGGATGATTATCCATTTTTTAATGAGTCCTAACTATTAGCTATTTCATATTCTAGGTTGTACATAAATGTGTAGAAGAAGCGGCATATTGATAAAGATATTTTTTTTTCCAAAATCAAAAGAGCGATTGGGTTGAAATGAAAAATAAAGGATTTCTAATCCATCTTCTTATCCTATAACGAATATAAACTAATTCGATTGAAAAAGAGAGGATAGAGAGTCCGTTAATGAGTCTACCTGTCTACGAGGTATCTATTCTTTTCTTACTAGAATACCTTGTTTTGACTGTATCGCACTATGTATCATTTGATAACCAATAAATCCCCTATCCTTTTTTTTTTTCTTTTTGGGGTCAAATCGAATTTCCAATGGAGGAATTTCAAGGATATTTCGAACTAGATAGATCTCGACAACATGACTTCCTATACCCACTTCTTTTTCGAGAGTATATTTATGCACTTGCTCATGATCATGGTTTAAATAGATCGATTTTGTTCGAAAATGCAGGTTATGACAAGAAATCTAGTTCAATAATTGTGAAACGTTTAATTACTCGAATGTATCAACAGAATCCTTTGATTTTTTCAGCTAATGATTCTATCCAAAATCCATTTTTTGGGCACAACAAGAATTTGTATTCTCAAATTATCTCAGAGGGATTTGCAGTCATTGTGGAAATTCTATTTTCCCTACGATTAGTATCTTCCTTAGAAAGGAAAGAAATAGCAAAATCGCATCATTTACGATCAATTCATTCCATATTTCCTTTTTTAGAGGACAAATTTTCACATTTAGATTATGTGTCGGATGTGCTAATACCCTATCACATCCATCTAGAAATCTTGGTTCAAACCCTTCGCTACTGGGTGAAAGATGCCTCTTCTTTGCATTTATTACGTTTCTTTCTCCACGAGTATTGGAATAGTCTTATTACTCCAAAGAAACATATTACCCTTTTTTCAAAAGGTAATCCAAGATTATTCTTGTTCCTATATAATTCTCATATATGTGAATACGAATCCGTCTTTCTTTTTCTCCGTAATCAATCTTCTCATTTACGGTCAACATCTTCTGGAATCTTTTTTGAGCGAATCTATTTCTATGTAAAAATAGAACATTTTGCCAAAGTCTTCTTTGATAATGATTTTCAGTGCATCCTATGGTTCTTTAAAGATCCTTTCATGCATTATGTTAGATATCAAGGAAAATCAATTCTGGCTTCAAAAGATACGCCTCTTCTGATGAATAAATGGAAATATTACCTTGTTACTTTATGGCAATATCATTTTTACGCGTGGTTTCAACCAGGAAGGATCGATAGAAACCAATTATGCAAGTATTCTCTTGACTTTTTGGGCTATCGTTCAAGCGTACGACTAAATTCTTCAGTGGTACGAAGTCAAATGCTAGAAAATTCATTTCTAATAAATAATGCTATGAAGAAGTTCGAGACAATAGTTCCAATTATTCCTCTGATTGGATCATTGTCTAAAGCGAATTTTTGTAACACATTAGGGCATCCCATTAGTAAACCGACCCGGGCTGATTCATCAGATTCTGATATTATCGACCG